AATGAATTGCCTGATAAAAGGGTTACCTTGATAGGGTAAATAATGCAATTAGTATTGCATTCATTATATTTAATAGAATTAAACTATTTCTAAAAGTATCAAAAACTTTTGTGCATCATACACCAAAATATATTTATTATTTATTACAAACTAGTCATTGATTATGAAATTAATTTATTTCAAGTGAAATAAATTAATTTCATCATTAACAAAAAGATAAGCTAATTAAGCTACTGGGTTCATACCCCATTTATAAAGGTTATAGTCCTTTTCTTTTTAATTTTTAATAATTCAGCAAAAATTATATTTTTTTTTATTTTAATAACAGGAACTCTAATTACTGTGTCATCAAATTCTTGACTAGGTGCCTGAATGGGGTTAGAAATTAATTTGTTATCATTTATCCCCCTAATAAATAGTAACAATTTAACATCTACAGAAGCCTCATTAAAGTATTTTTTAACTCAAGCTATGGCATCAGCAGTTCTACTGTTTGCTATTATAATAATGTACTTAAATAATTATCCAATTATTCAAGATAATTCTTCTTATAGTAATTTAATAATTATTTCATCATTATTGCTAAAAAGAGGAGCAGCACCGTTTCATTTTTGATTCCCTAACGTTATAGAAGGGCTTTCTTGAATAAACGCTCTTACCTTAATAACCTGACAAAAAATTGCCCCTCTAATGTTGATTTCTTACACAACACAAAGTACTTTTATTTTAATAGCAGTTATTGCCTCAACTATTACAGGATCTTTAGGAGGGTTAAACCAAACTTCCCTACGAAAATTAATAGCGTTTTCATCAATTAATCATTTAGGGTGGATACTAGCTGCTATGCAAGCAAATGAATCAATATGATGTATTTATTTTTCTTTTTACACATTTTTATCTTTCAGCTTAACCTTTATATTCAACAATTTTAAAATATTCCATATTAACCAATTATTCAATTCATTCTTCAATTCTAAAATTCTAAAATTCATTTTATTCTTGAACTTACTTTCTCTAGGTGGATTACCCCCATTTATTGGATTTTTACCTAAATGATTGGTTATCCAACTATTAGTGTTAAAAAGTCAATATGTGTTAATAACAATTATGACAGTAATAACACTAATTACTCTATTTTTTTACTTACGATTATGTTTTGCAGCGTTTATACTTAACTACTATGAAAATAACTGAACTATTGATATAACTATTAATAACGTTTCTTTTAAACTAATATTGATTCTATCGTTTATCTCTACGTTTAGCCTCATTTTAGTTTCTATAATTTATTTATTCTTATAAATTATGCAATATTCATAGGTTATATAGCGTAAGGCTTTAAGTTAATTAAACTAATAGCCTTCAAAGCTATAAACATAAGTATAAATCTTTTAAGCCTTAGTAAACTTGTTACTCCTTTAGAATTGCAGTCTAATGTCATTATTGACTATAAAGCCAAGTCTAGTTACTAATTAACAACCTGGTACAGTAATGATTAAAAAGAATAAATTCTTATAAATAGATTTACAGTCTATCGCCTAAACTTCAGCCATTTAATCGCGACAATGACTATTTTCAACAAATCATAAAGATATTGGAACCTTATATTTTATTTTCGGAGCCTGAGCAGGAATAGTAGGAACATCTCTTAGAATTTTAGTTCGAGCTGAACTAGGTCATCCTGGAGCATTAATTGGAGATGATCAAATCTATAATGTAATTGTAACAGCTCATGCTTTCGTAATAATTTTCTTTATAGTAATACCTATTATAATTGGAGGGTTCGGAAATTGACTTGTTCCCCTAATATTAGGTGCACCTGACATAGCTTTCCCACGAATAAATAATATAAGATTTTGGTTACTACCTCCTTCCCTTACCCTTCTGTTAGTGAGAAGTATAGTGGAAAACGGAGCTGGTACAGGATGAACAGTTTATCCCCCCCTTTCATCTGTTATTGCTCACGGAGGGGCTTCAGTTGATCTAGCTATTTTCTCACTTCACTTAGCTGGTATTTCTTCAATTTTAGGGGCGGTTAATTTTATCACAACCGTAATTAATATGCGATCTACAGGAATTTCATTTGACCGAATACCTCTATTCGTTTGAGCGGTTGTATTAACAGCCTTATTACTTCTGCTATCCTTACCAGTTTTAGCCGGAGCTATTACTATATTATTAACAGACCGAAACTTAAACACTTCATTTTTTGATCCTGCTGGTGGAGGAGATCCTATTCTTTACCAACACTTATTTTGATTCTTTGGACACCCAGAAGTTTATATTTTAATTCTTCCAGGATTTGGAATAATTTCTCACATTATTAGTCAAGAATCAGGAAAAAAGGAAACATTTGGATCTTTAGGAATGATTTATGCTATAATAGCAATTGGTCTCTTAGGATTCATTGTATGAGCTCACCATATATTCACAGTAGGAATAGACGTAGATACTCGTGCCTACTTCACTTCGGCTACAATAATTATTGCTGTACCTACAGGTATTAAAATTTTTAGTTGATTAGCCACATTACATGGTACACAACTAAATTACTCCCCAGCCATGTTATGAGCCCTAGGATTTGTATTCTTATTTACAGTTGGAGGACTGACGGGAGTTGTCCTAGCTAATTCATCTGTAGATATTATTCTTCACGATACATATTATGTAGTAGCTCATTTCCACTATGTATTATCAATAGGAGCAGTATTTGCTATTATAGCAGGGTTCGTTCATTGATACCCCCTATTTACAGGACTAGTGCTAAACCCCAAATGACTAAAAAGTCAATTTATTATCATATTTATTGGAGTAAATTTAACATTCTTCCCACAACACTTTTTAGGATTAGCAGGAATACCCCGACGTTATTCAGACTATCCAGATGCATACACTACATGAAATGTAGTTTCTACTATTGGTTCATCTATCTCTTTACTGGGAATTTTATTCTTCCTATTCATTATTTGAGAAAGTTTAGTAACACAACGACAAGTAATCTATCCTATACAACTTAGTTCATCAATTGAATGACTACAAAATACACCTCCAGCTGAACACAGTTACTCAGAACTTCCTCTTTTAACTAACTTCTAATATGGCAGATTAGTGCAATGGATTTAAGCTCCATATATAAAGTATTTTACTTTTATTAGAATCTAATGACAACATGAGCTGCCCTTGGCCTTCAAGATAGAGCCTCTCCTCTTATAGAACAACTTACTTTCTTTCACGATCACGCTTTAATAATTTTAGTAATAATTACAACATTAGTAGGTTACTTAATATTCATATTATTCTTTAATTCATACACTAATCGAAACCTTTTACATGGTCAAACTATTGAAATAATTTGAACAATTCTCCCAGCGATTGTTCTTCTATTTATTGCTTTACCCTCCCTTCGACTACTTTATTTATTAGATGAAATCAACGAGCCATCAGTTACATTAAAGGCTATTGGACATCAATGATATTGAAGCTACGAATATTCAGATTTTATAAATGTAGAGTTTGACTCATATATAATTCCAACTAATGAATTAACAACAGACGGATTCCGCCTTCTAGATGTTGATAATCGTGTAGTTCTACCCATAAATTCACAAATTCGAATTTTAGTAACAGCAGCAGATGTAATTCATTCATGAACAGTGCCAGCCTTAGGTGTAAAGGTTGATGGAACTCCTGGCCGACTAAACCAAACTAATTTTCTAATAAATCGACCTGGGCTATTTTATGGACAATGTTCAGAAATTTGCGGAGCTAATCATAGATTTATACCTATTGTAATTGAAAGACTTCCCGTAAATCACTTTATCAAATGAGTTACTAATAGCACTAATTCATAATTTTCATTAGATGACTGAAAGCAAGTACTGGTCTCTTAAACCACTTTATAGTAAATTAGCACTTACTTCTAATGGAAAAAATTAGTTAAAAAATAACATTAGTATGTCAAACTAAAATTATTAAACTATTTAATATTTTTTGGTGCCTCAAATAGCCCCAATTGGTTGATTAAGCTTATTTATTATCTTTTCAGTTATTTTTATCTTGTTTAGCATAATAAATTATTACTCTGTTATTCCTAAAACACCTAAATCAGAAATTTCAAGCAAGTATTCAACAACTTCTTTAAACTGAAAATGATAACAAATTTATTCTCTGTGTTCGACCCTTCATCAAGTATTTTCAACTTATCATTAAATTGAATAAGAACATTTTTAGGACTTCTTCTAATTCCTTCTGCTTACTGACTAATACCTTCTCGATGGCATATTTTTTGAAATTCAATTCTTCTTACACTTCATAAGGAATTCAAAACTCTTTTAGGTCCATCAGGACATTCAGGGTCAACATTCATTTTTGTGTCTCTATTCTCATTAATTTTATTCAATAATTTTATAGGACTATTCCCTTATATTTTTACAAGAACTAGTCATTTAACACTTACACTTACATTAGCTCTACCTTTATGGTTATGTTTTATGCTTTATGGATGAATTAATCATACACAACACATATTCGCACACTTAGTCCCTCAAGGAACTCCAGCAGTTCTTATACCATTTATGGTATGTATTGAAACTATTAGTAATATTATCCGACCAGGAACTTTGGCTGTCCGACTAGCTGCTAATATAATTGCAGGGCATTTATTACTTACCCTCTTAGGAAACACTGGACCTTCCCTTTCTTACGCAATTGTATCTTTATTGCTAATTGGTCAAATTGCACTTTTAGTTTTAGAATCAGCAGTTGCTATTATTCAATCCTATGTATTTGCAGTTTTAAGTACACTATACTCTAGAGAAGTAAACTAATGTCAACACACTCAAATCACCCATTTCATTTAGTAGACTATAGTCCTTGACCCCTAACAGGGGCAATTGGAGCTATAACCTCTGTCTCAGGATTAGTAAAATGATTCCACCAATATGATATTTCATTATTTGCCTTAGGAAATATTATTACTATTTTAACGGTATATCAATGATGACGAGACGTTTCCCGGGAAGGAACTTTCCAAGGGTTACATACTTTACCCGTAACATTAGGATTACGATGAGGAATAATTCTATTTATTTTATCAGAAGTTTTATTTTTTGTATCTTTCTTCTGAGCATTTTTCCACAGTAGTTTATCTCCAGCTATTGAACTAGGAGCTATATGACCTCCCGCAGGAATTCAACCCTTTAATCCGTTCCAAATTCCACTATTAAATACAGCAATTCTTCTATCTTCGGGAGTAACTGTTACATGAGCTCATCATAGTTTAATGGAAGGTAATCATTCTCAAGCAACACAAGGGTTATTTTTCACAGTTCTTCTAGGAGTTTATTTCACTATTCTTCAAGCATACGAATACATCGAAGCTCCATTTACCATTGCAGATTCAGTTTATGGCTCTACCTTTTTCATAGCAACAGGATTCCACGGAATCCACGTATTAATTGGAACAACATTCCTTCTGGTATGTTTAATTCGACATTTAAGCAACCACTTTTCTAAAACTCACCATTTTGGGTTTGAAGCAGCTGCATGATATTGACACTTCGTTGATATTGTTTGATTATTCCTTTATATTTCAATTTATTGATGAGGAGGATAATTAATTCTTATCTATATAGTATATAAGTATATTTGACTTCCAATCATAAGGTCTACTAATTAGTAGTATAGATAATTTTTTCAATTGCTATTATAGCATCAATTTTAATCATCATCACCAGCGTAGTAATAATACTAGCTTCTATTTTATCAAAAAAAGCACTAACAGACCGTGAAAAATGTTCTCCTTTTGAATGCGGATTTGATCCTAAATCCTCCTCACGACTACCTTTTTCCCTTCGGTTTTTTTTAATTACAATTATTTTCTTAATTTTTGATGTAGAAATCGCTCTAATTCTACCTATAGTATTAATTATCTCAATTTCTAATATTATAATATGAGCTACAACAAGAATTGTATTCATCATTATCTTAATTATTGGGCTATATCATGAATGAAACCAAGGGATACTAAACTGATCAAATTAAAATTAGGGTTGTAGTTAATTATAACATTTGATTTGCATTCAAAAAGTATTGAAATTTCAATCTACCTTATAAATTTAAATATTTTATAACTTAGAATATGAAGCGATTTATTGCAATTAGTTTCGACCTAATTTTAGGCATCCCATGCCCTTATTCTAGTAACAATATATTAAACTAAATTATTAATTGAAGCCAAAAAGAGGCTTATCACTGTTAATGATAGAACTGAGGTCCTTCTCCAATTAAGGAAGTATGACGTTCAAGAAAAAGCTGCTAACTTTTATCTTTTAATGGTTAAACTCCATTTATACTTCTGTTTATATAGTTTAACAAAAACATTACATTTTCATTGTAAAAATAAAAATTTATTTTTTTTATAAATTACTAAATATTATACACTACATCCAAGAATTATACAATTACCCTAACATCTTCAGTGTTATGCTCTATCTTAAGCTACTTGAATAAAAAATTAGAAAAAATGAAAACAAGAAAATAATTCATAAAACAAACAATAAAAGGTAAATCTTTAAGTTATTATTATGCATAACAGATATATGTTGAGAATACTTAACTAATCTATAGTATAAATTTTGACCTCCTAAAAATTCTGATCACCCCTGATCAAAAGATTTACAAACTCTTATTCCTAATACTAAAGGATAGTTAATAATTCCGTAAGTTGAAATATAAGGTATAAACCACATAGAGCCAGAAAAATAACTTGCTAAATAATTATGTAAAGATTTATTAAAATAAAATAAAGAAACGTTAGAAATTAAGTATCCCAATACTCCGCCTACTACACAAACAAATAAAGTCAACAATTTTAAATAACTAGGTAAACAAATTATATAAGGAGTGGGGAAAATTAATCATCTTAACATACTACCTCCAACAATTCTCATAATTAATAAACCACTTATACCTCGTAGTATCACTCAACCCTCATCTCTTAGTATATTTAAGGAACCACAGTTTAATTCACCTGTTATAGAATAGTAAACCAATCGAAAAGAATAACAAACAGTTAAACCAGTAGAAAAAAAGTAAAGAAAAAAAGAAAATATATTAATATAACTTAATGAAACAACTTCTAAAATTAAATCCTTAGAATAAAATCCAGCCAAAAAAGGTATCCCACATAAAGCTAAATTAGCTACATTAAAACAACCAGAAGTTAAAGGTATATACACCCCTAACCCTCCTATCAGCCGAATATCTTGAGAATTATTTATATTATGAATAATAGCTCCAGCGCACATAAATAATAACGCCTTAAACAAAGCATGAGTCAATAAATGAAAAAAAGCAAGTTTATAAAACCCTATAGATAAAATTCTTATTATAAGTCCCAACTGTCTTAGTGTAGAAAGAGCAATAATCTTTTTTAAATCAAATTCAAAATTAGCTCCTAGCCCAGCTATAAATATTGTAAGGCCCGAAAGCAATAATAGTAAATCCCCCAATCATCTACCACTTAATAAAATATTAAACCGAATTAATAAATAAACCCCAGCAGTTACCAAAGTTGAAGAATGAACTAAAGCTGAAACAGGGGTAGGAGCCGCTATAGCCGCGGGTAACCAAGAAGAAAAAGGAATTTGAGCTCTCTTAGTTATGGCAGCTAATATAATTAATGCACCAATAATTTCTATTTCAACTCTACCCCTCATACTTTCTAAATAAAAAATATAATTTCAACTTCCATAATTTAATATTCAAGCAATAGCTAATAAAAAAGCCACATCCCCAATCCGATTAGACAAAGCAGTTAATATCCCTGCATTATAAGATTTTACATTTTGAAAATAAATAACCAAACAATAAGATACTAATCCTAGTCCATCTCACCCCAATAAAATTCTAATTAAATTAGGGCTAATAATTAATAATATTATAGATAAAACAAATATTAAAACTAACATAATAAAACGGTTAATATTTATGTCTCCTCTTATATACTCCTTTCTGTAATAAATTACCAAAGAAGCAATTAACAAAACAAAAGATATAAACAATAATCTCATTCAGTCAAACAAAAAAGTTATAACAATTCTAGTCGAATTTAAACTAACAACTTCTCATTCTAAAAATAAAGAGTAATCATTTAACAAAAATACTAAACTAGAAATAAAAAAATTAATTCTAATAGTAATTAAAATTAAAAATCTAATTCTACAAATTGATAAATACTTCACGATCTAAAATGATAAATATCATTTCATTGACACCACAAATCAATATTTTTAATAAACTATTTAGATCTAAAGCCAAAATAAACAGATATCTCTCTTTAAAATCAATAAATTTAAAGGAAACCAATGAAGAAATAATAAAAAAAATTCACGAATCTTACCACCTCTAAATGAATAAACTCCCGAAAAAATCTTTCCGTGTTGACTATAAGCGTATAAATATAAAGTATAAGCAGCGCTAAAAAAAGATAATAAAGATAAAGAAATTATAGTAACCCAAGATCAACTAACAATTCTATTTAATAAAGAAATTTCTCCTAATAAATTTAAAGAAGGAGGAGCCGCCATATTACAAGCTCTTAACAAAAATCATCACAAAGTTATTGACGGTATAAAATTTAATAAACCCTTATTAATTAATAAGCTTCGACTCCCCAATCGCTCATATGTAATATTGGCTAAACAAAATAAACCTGACGAACACAAACCATGAGCAATTATTAAGGTATAAGAACCACAAAGACCTCAATAAGTTAAAGTCATCAACCCTCCTAAAACAATCCCCATATGAGCAACTGATGAATAAGCAATTAAAGCCTTTAAATCAGTTTGACGTAAACAGACTAAACTAATTAAAACTCCCCCTACTAATCTAATGCTAACTCACACATAATTATATTTAATGCCTCTTAATTGCAAAAAAGAAAAAACTCGTAATAATCCATAACCCCCCAACTTTAACATAATTCCGGCTAAAATTATTGACCCTGAAACCGGAGCTTCAACATGAGCCTTAGGAAGTCATAAATGAACCAAAAATATAGGTATCTTAACTAAAAAAGCTAAAATTAATGATAAATATAACAAATCATAATTAAATATATAATTACTTAGTAAATAAAAATTTATTGTATTTAAATTGTTGTATAAATAAAAAATACCCACTAGTATAGGCAAAGAAACCAATAACGTGTAAAATAATAAATAAACCCCAGCTTGAAGACGTTCAGGTTGATACCCCCAACCTAAAATTAAAAATAAAGTAGGAATTAATCTTCTTTCAAAAAATAAATAAAACATAAATAAATTCATTCTTCTAAAAGTTAATACTAAAAAAATTAACAAAATTAAAATATTAAATAAAAATAAATTTTTATAATTATTATATTTATAAACCGACTCTCTAGCTCTAATTATAAGAGTGCAAATTCAAAATCTTAATAAAATGAGCCCATAAGAAATAACATCAAATCCTAAAAAGTAAGAAATGTTAACAAAATAATTAGTACAATAATTTAAAATGATAAAAATAAAAGTTACAATAAACAATAAATTCTGAACCATTCAAAATAAACCATTTATAAAACAAATAGGACTAATAAAAAGTATTATAAAAATCAATTTTAACATTGTAATACATTAAATGATTGAAAATAATCATTTCCATGAGTACGAATTATAGAAACTAAAATAGAAAGACCCAAAGCACCTTCACACACTCTAAAAGTTAAAAATATTATACTAAAAAATCTTCTAAAATCCATTAAATTTAAATAAATAAATAAAAGGAAAAATAAACTTAGCACAATATATTCCAAACTCAAAAGCATAGATAATAAATGCTTACGATTAGAAACAAAAACAAAAATTCCTATTAAAAATAAAAAACAAGGTAATCCTCAATATAAACTCATTAACATTAGTTTTAATAGTTTAATAAAAACATTGGTCTTGTAAACCAAAAATAAGATTTTGTCTTTTAAAACTTCAAGAGAAAAGAAATAACTTTATCATTAATCCCCAAAATTAATATTTTAAATAAACTACCTCCTGAAATTATACAACTCTTTTTATACTCTTCAACCCTAATCTCAAGACTAATCTTTATTCAAATAAATCACCCTTTAGCTATAGGATTAATGTTATTAATTCAAACATTACAAATCTGTCTAATTACTGGATTAATAGCTAAAAGATTCTGATTTTCATATGTCTTATTCTTAATTTTTTTAGGGGGTATATTAGTATTATTTATTTACGTAACTTCCTTAGCGTCAAATGAAATATTTTCACTCTCCATAAAATTAACAACTGTTTGTGTAATAACTATATTAACTCTTATAATAACCGCTATACTCATAGACAAATTATTGACATCCTCATTTATTCAAAATTTAGAAATACAACCATTGTATAACTTAAACTTAACTATACCTGAAAATTCTTTAAATCTTCATAAGCTATATAATTACCCAACAAACTTTATTACTATCTTACTAATAAATTATTTACTAATTACATTAATTGCGGTAGTAAAAATTACTAAGCTATTTTATGGGCCCCTTCGACAAATAAACTAATGAACAAACCTTTACGAACCCAACATCCCCTGTTTAAAATTGCTAATAACGCATTAGTAGATCTTCCAGCTCCAATTAATATTTCAGCATGATGAAATTTTGGATCATTATTAGGCCTATGTTTAATTATCCAAATTCTAACAGGCTTATTTTTAGCTATACACTATACTGCAGACATTAATTTAGCCTTCAACAGTGTAAATCATATTTGTCGGGATGTAAATTACGGGTGATTACTACGAACTCTCCATGCTAATGGTGCATCATTTTTCTTCATTTGCATTTACTTGCATGTAGGACGTGGAATCTATTACGGATCTTATTTATTTACTCCTACCTGATTAGTAGGAGTACTAATTTTATTCTTAGTAATAGCAACAGCATTTATAGGATATGTATTACCTTGAGGACAAATATCTTTCTGAGGAGCTACAGTTATTACTAATTTACTGTCAGCCATTCCTTACTTAGGAATTGATCTAGTTCAATGAGTATGGGGAGGATTTGCTGTAGATAACGCTACACTTACACGATTCTTTACATTTCATTTTATTCTACCATTTATTGTACTAGCAATAACTCTAATTCATCTGTTGTTCCTTCATCAAACAGGATCTAATAACCCCATTGGTTTAAATTCTAACATTGATAAAATTCCTTTTCATCCCTACTTCTCATACAAGGATATTGTAGGATTCGTCATTATAATCGCAGCATTAATTCTGTTAACATTAATTAATCCGTATTTATTAGGAGATCCAGACAATTTTATTCCAGCTAATCCTCTAGTTACCCCAGTCCATATTCAACCAGAATGATACTTCTTATTTGCCTACGCAATTCTACGATCCATCCCCAATAAACTTGGAGGAGTAATTGCTCTAGTGTTATCAATTGCTATTTTAGCAATTTTACCTTTCTATCATTTAAGTAAATTCCGAGGTATTCAATTTTACCCCATTAACAAAATCTTATTTTGAACTATAGTTGTTACAGTAATTTTATTGACATGAATTGGAGCACGACCAGTAGAAGAACCTTATGTATTAGTGGGGCAAATCTTAACTGTAATTTACTTCTTATATTATATTATTAATCCATTAGTTAATAAATGATGAGACAACCTAATTAATTAGTTAATGAGCTTGAACAAGCATATGTTTTGAAAACATAAGATAGAAATAAACTTTTCTATTAACTTTACTAAATTAAATTGACCACATATAATAAATCAATAATAATTTTAACCCAATAATAAATAACAAGAAATTTAACGAAAAAGGTAAAAAACTCTTTCAAGCTAAATACATTAGCTTATCATAACGAAACCGAGGTAAAGTCCCTCGAGCTCAAATAAAAACAAATGAAATAAATGTTAATTTGATATAAAATATAACATTAAAAACATCACAACCTAAAAAAATTACACAAAATAATATACTTATAAATAAAATTCTAGCATATTCAGCCATAAAAATTAAAGCAAATCCTCCTCTTCTGTATTCAATATTAAACCCAGAAACTAACTCAGATTCACCTTCTGCAAAATCAAAAGGAGTACGATTTGTTTCAGCCAAACAAATACAAAGCCAAACCAATCTAATAGGAAATAAAATTACCAAAAATCAAATAGTTTTTTGATAATAAAAAAAGTCTAAAATATTGTATCTTCCAATTAAAAATACAAAGGATAGTAAAACTAAGGCTATTCTTACTTCATAGGAAATGGTTTGTGCTACAGCTCGTAACCCTCCTAATAAAGCATAGTTAGAATTAGAAGATCAACCAGCAATTATGACAGTATAAACCCCTAAACTAGTACAACATAAAAAAAATAATAACCCTAAATTAAATGAAAATAACTTAACAAATAAAGGGATACACAACCAAGCAACCAAAGATAGAAATAAAGAAAAAATAGGAGAAAAATAATAAGAAATATAATTTGATAAAAGAGGATAAGTTTGTTCCTTAGTAAATAACTTAATTGCATCACAAAAAGGCTGAGGAATTCCTATTAAACCAACCTTATTTGGTCCTTTACGAATCTGAATATAACCCAAAACTTTACGTTCCAAAAGAGTTAAAAATGCCACTCTTACCAAGACACAAATCACCAAAATTAAACCTCCAATAATTGATAAAATAAATTCTATAAAAAACAAGTACTATTTGTAATATAAATTACATAAATAAATTCTAAATTTATTGCACTAATCTGCCAAAATAGTTTATACATTAATCATATTCCTTATAAAAAATACTATTATTCTAATATCTGGTCCTTTCGTACTAAGATATTACAGTATATTAAAGATAGAAACCAACCTGGCTTACGCCGGTCTGAACTCAGATCATGTAAGAATTTAAAAGTCGAACAGACTTAACATTTAAGCGGCTACACCTAAAAATATATCTTAATCCAACATCGAGGTCGCAAACTTTTTTATCGATATGAACTCTCCAAAAAAATTACGCTGTTATCCCTAAAGTAACTTAATCTTATAATCACTATTAATGGATCAATAACTCATAAATTAATGATTTTAAATAATTAAAAGTTCATTAAATTTTAATATCACCCCAACAAAATACTCTAAATTATAAAAATAAAATAAATCCAAAAAATTTAAACAACGTAAAGTATAAAGATTTATAGGGTCTTCTCGTCTTTTAATTAAATTTTAGCTTTTTGACTAAAATATAAAATTCTATTATAAATTTATATGAAACAGCTTATACCTCGTCCAACCGTTCATACCAGCCTTCAATTAAAAGACTAATGATTATGCTACCTTTGCACAGTTAGAATACTGCGGCCATTTAAATAATTTCAGTGGGCAGGTCAGACTTTAAAAATAACTCAAAAAGACATGTTTTTGTTAAACAGGCGGGTAAAATTTTTGCCGAGTTCTTTATATAAACTTATCATATAAAATTACATAAACAAAAAAATATACTAATTCTATCATTATTCCTTTTTATAATTAATTAATAAAAAAATTTTTATAAATAAATTAAAATATAATAAATAATATAATTTATAAAATAATTTATAACAAACTTTTTAATGATTGCTAATTCTAAGCATACACTTTATATTAATATTATTAATTTTTAATAATTTATCTTAAAGCTTATCCCTTAAGATATTCAAATTAATAAATTTTTTAATTAAATAAATAACCAAAAAATCAAAAATTTGTAAATTAAATTTATTTCTAAAAAAACTAGATACCTTTATAAACGAATAACATTTCATTTCTAATAGTTTATTTAAAATAATTTTGACACATTAACTTTTATAAACTATTAACTCTTATAAAATCGAGATTAATAATATATATATTAATTATTTGATAAACCCTGATACACAAGGTACAATAAATCAAATTTTCTTTTAACACAAAAATTTTTCAAAATATTTCAACTATCTTTCACAATACTAATCAACTATTATTAATATTATTTTTTCATTAAAAATTACTAAAACACTTAATTATATAATTATTTTTAATATATCAATTCAAAAACAAATAAAATTAATAAATAAATTTTGATCAATTTATATTGATTTGCACAAAAATCTTTTCAATGTAAATGAAATGCTTTACTAAATAAGCTTTAAACTGTCATTCTAGATACACCTTCCGGTACATCTACTATGTTACGACTTATCTTGCCTTAATAGCAAGAGCGACGGGCGATGTGTGCATATTCTAGAGCTAAAATCAAATTAACAATCTTTAAAATTTTACTATCAAATCCACCTTCACTAAACATTTCAAAATTAGATCCGTTTAAATAAATTTATTGTAACCCATCTCTACTTAAACATAAGCTACACCTTGATCTGATATAAATTCTTATAAAAATTATAGAAAATTATTATTCTAATAAAATATTCTGATAACGACGGTATATAAACTGAAAAACAAATTTAAGTGAGGTACATCGTGGATTATCAATTACAGGACAGGTTCCTCTGAATAGACTAAAATACCGCCAAATTTTTTAAGTTTCAAGAACATAACTACTACTACCTTAGTGGATCAAATTACATTTTAAATAATAGGGTATCTAATCCTAGTTTATAATTAAAATTTACAAGCTTCAAAACCTTTATAAAAAAAATTTTTAAATTTAAAATTTCACCTAATAAATTTAATATTATTTTTGTATAATAAATTTTAACTCACACTGAACAAATTTTATTTGCATTATTTGTGTAACCGCGGCTGCTGGCACAAATTTAGCCAATACTCTATGAAATTACTATTTCCAAATTTCTTTGATTAATAATATTATTTACTGAGATTATAATTAAATTTCATTTACTTTTTAAATAAATAAAAATACACGCAAAAACTTACATATAAAATAAATCAATAATAAAATACAAAGCCAAAATAAAACTTTTATACTAATCTAATAGTCAAATAAATAACAGTGGCAATAAACACAATTACCAATCTAAATAACAGTAATTAATTAATAAAAAAAAAAAATTAGATTAGATCTTAATAAAATCAGTTAGTAGTTTCTCCTGATCAGCAATTACCCCCCAAGTAATTTACCGTTTTTCATTAAAAAAATTAGATGAAATTTAACCTATTATAAAGAATTTATTTTATTTTATTTTATTGTTATTTATTTAACTTAGTTTTTAAATTTATTATATTAATAACATTAAATATAAATAACAAATATATATATGTTTATAAATTGAAATAATAATTAAATCAAATAACAAAAAAAAATCATAATAATTACTAGAGATTTAATTAATAATTAAATCTAATCTAATTTTTTTTTTTTTTTTTTTATATAATAAATTTCATAAATATTAAATTTATTTATAAATACTTTATTCATATATTTATTTTAAATAAAAATTTAATTATTATTTTATATAAATATTAAGGATAAATAAATGATATACCAAGTTAAGATTAATATATATATATATGTATATAAATATTTAGTTAATTAATAGATATCTATATTCATATAAAAAAAAGCTTTAAGATTCATAGATGTATAACAACTCTATCAATTTATTAGTATATAATATAATCTAACATTATAAACATTGTTATAAATAAATATTAAAAATAAATTTATTATAATCATTTATCTATTTATATTAAGTTGGTCTTTTAATTCTCGGAAATGTCTATATTGGAATTTTAAATTATCTAGATTTATAATAATCAATTTTTAAAACTATACTTTTTTTACTTATTTAAATACTTAAAGTTTTATAAACAAATAAGATATGTTTATAACTTAAATCTAAGTATAAAAAAAAAAAAAAAAAAAAAAATTAGATGAAAACAGCCTATTTCAAATGAAATAAGTTAATTTCATTC